GACTAGGAAGCAAGCAAAGCGAGTCTCTCCATACCAGCTAGCAGTATCGTTTAGGGAGTCCCCTTCTTTACTGAGTAGGGTTCCCGGGTGCCTATACGATTATTAAGGCAGGATGCTACTGTACCAGTAGTGGAGTGGCTTGAATCAAATCGTTTGTCTAGAGAGGGTGTAGCGATAACCAAAGCTGACTGTACTAGAAACTCAAGATGTTGTATAGGCAACTGGCCTTAGAGTAGTGTATCGAACTACAAGACAGGAGCGACCTATAATCATTGACGAAGAGGAAGGCTTGGAAAGGGATCAAACATATTGAGGAGAAGCTTTCACAAAGGCCAATAGCCGATAGCTGATGTCACTAGCCTGAACTTCTTTATCTACTTGAAAGCTGATGGGAGTACGGCTTTATTCAAGGAAGTGTCCCCTATGAGATTCTATTAGTAAAGAGTCCTTGGATTCGCTTTTTTCCGTAAGCCTAGAAGCAAGGTGCAGTCAAGCCCTTTGAATCTCTTCCATTGAAGAAGACAGACTTCAAGACTGAAACCTGCCCCTTTCCCCTTTCTCTAATAATAAGGGTTCCAACCCTATCTTACTAATAATAAGAAAGGGGCTGCTAGTTGTAGCGCGCTAGCGCCCCTATAGAGTAAGGCTCTTCTTCTGCGAGACTCCATCAAAATCCGCCACTCGTTGGTTGGTGTTCAATTCTTTTTATTGAGACTATGCCTTCAATTCCATTCTTCGTTTCCCTAGTCGCAGTATTCTTGCTCAACCCAACATGCATTTTCTAGTGCCGTGCCGGGGCGATAGGCGCGCCGCAGTCACGCATTCGAGCAAGAGCCTTTGCCTTTCTTCGCTATGTAAATAGAGGGCCGGAATAAGTGCCAGACCCTCAACAAAAGAATGGATTAAGGTGATAGAGTGTTATCAGGCTTCGGAATTGAAAAAAGTGCTCTTTTTTTTCGTCAGCTCATCAAGTTCTTGTTTGATCTGCCGCTGTTAGAACACCACTCGTCCTTTTGGGGTTAATGCTCTCAATGGTGAATCGATCATTCGATATCCTTTTACTTATGAGAGGACGGAATGGAAGAAAAGTAATGAAACCCGCGATGGCTACTGAATAACCTCCTTTTACTTTCTCAATAAGAAAGCCTTTGACCTTTGTATTCGTTCGCCAAATCTTGTTCAGTTCCGCTCGGTTTTGTCTGAATCTTCGTGGAAGAAGAAGAAGCGGTTCACCAGCCACTACATCTGTGGATCCCACCAAATCATTAAACCTGGCGGCTGCTCGCTCTTTGATCAGTGATTCACCGGCCACTACATCGATGAAGAATCTCTCCAAAATCTGCTTTTTGATCAGTGATTCACCGGCCACTACATCCAGGGATCCCACCTTATTCTCAAACCTGGTGGCTCGGTTGATTGGTAGGGTATTTTGCTCATCTTGCATACAAATTCAGGGGTCCCAGGTCCTGCATCCACCAATAAAATTTCTTCCCTTAAGCGTAAAACTTCAGATTGTAAGGCATTTCCACTACATAAGAAAAAACTAGAATTAGATCTTGGAAATGATCGACTCAAATAGATGCTCATCATGTTTTTTTTCCTCCGATCAGAAGCATCCAGCAGCGCCACGCCAGTAGAAAGAGTTAAGCGGGAACTCGGTAGAAGCGATTTGCCGCTTCCGCCTCTCTAGGCTTCACCTCCCCCTATATAGAATGAAAAATGAGTCTTTTCCCCTATAGATTTTCATATGGTTTTTTATTTCTATATATTTTTCTGCGCATACATATTACTACAACTTTCTCTCTTATAATACACACTTTTGGTATTTTTTATGTTTCGGGTGGGGAATTAATTCCTCATTCCGGACCATCTGAACCTGCTACCCCCTCCTCGTGGACGGAGGATTCGTTTGACATGCGGGTCCTCTTGGAACCATTCCCCGAATCGGAAACCGAAGCCACGTCGGTGAATCCGTCGAACCGGGAACGAGGAAGCGGGACCGTCTAACCACAGAAATTTTGAGAGCTTGGAAATCTCGCTCCAAAATAGGATTGGCAGACTGAATAGTCCTTTTCTTCTTGATAAAGAACCAGGGGAATATTGGGGTGAAATAAAGGAAGCCCTGGATCTCCTCTGCCAAGGACTACTACAATAAGCTGAACTTTGAGAATAAAGATCTCCAGCTCCGCGAGCTAAAACATGTTTTTCTATTTCTAAGGAGGTGTTGGCCCCAAATCCACACTTGATAGCCGCCTCCCACCAAGTAACACCAGAAGAAGCCTTTTTTTTACGAGATAGTAGACGACCTAGAAGAGGAGAGGAATACCCACCTGATATACGAGGAGGGGTGAAAAGTCTCATCAAAAATGGAATCCAACGGCAAAAGATATTAGTCTTTCTTAAAGTTTTGTATATGGTTTTGCAATTTTATAGTCTCTTTTATTCTATCAGAGGGCCGGCAACATTATATAAGATGATCATGCTGCCTTACAATTTCTAATTGACTATCTTGCTAAACTAAGGAAAGGTATGAAAGAACTCGACCGGAAGGGCGTTAAGCGTGGTTGACTTGACTAGAGGGGTTGAGAGGTTTGAAGTGCTCGACTGAAAGGAGAGGAGCGTAGTACTTTCAATGCTCTCTCTATTCCTTGCTAATCAAGGCCTGCAAGGGCACTGGCTACGACTATAGGCGGGACGTGCTTTTACCTTACTTTGAAGGCTGTAGGAAGAAGCTCTTGGTGGAGGTGGAGTCCCCGAATAGCACTACTTAGTGACTCTCTATTTTTTTTTTGGGAGCAGAGAAAGAAAAGAATGAAGCCGGCAGTGACTGCTTGTCCCTACCACCCTCCGCCCTGCCTCTTTCATCAGCAAAGCGCATATCGATATGTATTATTGGATTGGATCACTACTTTCTTTGGTCTCCTCTATACCCCATGTTAACGAACTGTTGTGAATTGGATGATGCCCGAACCCGCTATCTTCTTTTTCACCTTTCCTGCGCTAATAAATAAGAGAAAGAAGAAGTGGGAAGTCTATGGTACACTATCGAACCCGAAAGACACAGGTAGCTATACTCACGCGAGATTTCTGGATCGGGCTTTATAACATTGTCCAAGTTACGTAGTTCAAAAGGGAGCTTTTCCCTGAATGAGGGGGCTGTCTCAGATGTAGGAGAAAAGATGGTAGCCAAATCTTTCTTACATATTCGATGATAACGAGAGACAAAAGATCCTACTTTTTTATGCAAAAAAACCATCTTGCCGGAATTTCATTGATATTGATCATCGAACGAAGAATCTTCATATCGTTCTCTAAATATGGAAGAAGGAAGACTGATCACCAAGAACGTGGGATCCCTCTTCGATATGAGAAAAGATAGGAAGTCCTCAGCATAGGATATGCGTAGCTCTCTTTTCTACGCGCTTAGATCAGATAGTAGTCCACTCTCAATCTCCCGAAGACCATTTCCATCGGGGAAATTCTTTCCGTGTAGACCCTTCCTTTCAAGTTTACATTCCGGCGAGAAAGAATCATTCTATTGCCGTCATTCTATTGCCAGCCGGGGATAGATCGCCAACTCTCTTTCACCTGGATTCAAGGTCCGGATGCTTTGATAACATTAATCATAGACTAAGAATTTCATTTCTTGAATCTTATTCGAGCTTTTTTTTAACTACTAAAATAGTGGACAAGGATGGAAATGAGTCTTCTTTTCAAACAAAAAGGATTCCTCAAGGCTGTCCCATGTCTCCTGTTTTTATGAACATTTTTTGCATCAGCTTGATGTCAAGATTCTTTCATTTAGTAATAAAGAATCCAACTTATGCTATGTACGATATGCTGATGATGATGATCTTTGGTATCAAAAGCGGGTTGGATTCTGAAAGACACTATCGGCAGTTTCGTCGGAAGTTCTTTTGGCGGGCTTTGAGAGCTCTCAAGCTGGAAGAGACTTCTTTGGAACGGATCCTTTTAAGAATCAGAAGCAGCTAGTCTTGTCGTAAGAAGCCCAGGGAAGAGAAAGAGATCAAGCGTCATACCTAAGGAGAAATCTACGCTACGGCAGGTTAAACAGAGATTTCCTTAAAAAGGGTTGATCCCATGACTGGAACTGGCTCAAGGCAAGGGCCACTTGTTCTTACTTCCCGAAGGGAGGGCGCCAAGGAAGCTGTTACAGAAGAAGCTGCTCTTGTTTCATAAGCAAATGTACCTGGTGCTTTCGTATGTAGAGAAAGGCTGCTTTTAGCTCTTTTCATGACTCTGCTGCTATTCTATTGACTCATCTGCTGGGATTGGAATGCTTGACTTGCTTTCAAAGCCGCCTAGAAGTGCTAACTCTTTACTAGGCTAGGGAAGGAACTGACATTAGGGCAACCTGACTCGAGGGTGAGAATCGGTAGTTTTTCTGTTAAAGTAGCGGTAGGTGTAGGAGTTGCTGCTTTCAAGAATTAGCCCAGACCCATAAAGGATAAAGCCAAAAGGCTAGATTTAACTCTTTCGAGATCGAATGATAGCTTCTAGTTTCGTACCCAGGCAGGGGAATCCACTTGCCAACTGATCCGAGTTTGAATTGGGGAACGAACGATCTAAGTCAGGAGTCCAGGAAGGTTGTTCTTTGACCCAGTTCAGTGAGCGAGGAGAGGGAACTCAATACAATAGGTAGCGAAAGGCGGCACAAAAGCAGTGAATTCTCTTGCTGCGCTTACGCTTATTCCGAAAACAGATTCATCGGTCACTGGATGCGTGCTAACAGAAAAGAAGAAAGTCATCAGGTACGTAAGCAAGCCGCCCTGGTGCCAAGCTAAGTCCCAAGCTAAAGACAAGGATCACATCGATAAGAGCAAAGTCAAGCCGGCTCTTCCTGATCTGACATTGCCGGGAAAGAGTTTGCTTACCAAGTTCGCTTACCATAAGCGGAAGTGCAAACCTTATATCGGATATATATAGGATGTCAGCCTAGATTGAGCCCTGGGACTGATCTTCCCGTTGGCTTTGCTAAAGCAGTACTCACAGTGTAAGGTCAGCAGGTGGCATAGCGAAATTCCTCACCGAGATGACTGGACAACCTCTCGACCAGATCGTCCCAGCGGAGCGATTAAAAGCGTCTTTGGCCTTTGAAGTAGTTAGTGCTCTAATTGAGCGAGCCGTGGATCATAAATGATGAGCGTAGCTTAATTTAGCTGATCTCACACCGAACTATAAAGAAATATGTGAGTGGCTCTTTATAGAGACTTAGCCCAATGGCTACCACCGGAAGTGCGCTAAGTTAGTCACAGGGAAACCTCCAAGTTCTTTCTAACCTCCGACTCTATAAACTTGGATGGCTTGCTTGCTTGTTTAGCTTGCCCCTCTTTGAATGTATACAGTTCGAGCAAGCGCAGGGCCGAGGAACCACAATGAACGGGACGACAGAAGTTCCACAAGAATATGACCCGAGATATATGTTCTTCTTCGTGCATGCGGGTCTGGTTCCTGAGAAAATATCTATTAGCGAGTTTCGCCGTCAAATTGCCGGGACTGGCTGAAATTAATGAATTACCACGCGCCGGCTAATAGGGCGAGCATCGTAATGGAGTCCCCGGGACGGACGACGTGAGTGAGAGCCCAGACCATAGCGGCTTTAGAGACTTCTCTCTCGGCGGCGACGAAAACGTTCTCCGAGAGGCTTTCCTTTCTGCTTTACTGTGGTTTACCCATAACCATCAGCGGCAAGGGTTACGGAAGAGGCCAAACCAACCCAGGTGCATCACAAGTAGATACGGTTGGAGCAGCAGATCCTATAGAAAGAAAGACAAAGCCCGAGGCAGATCCAGACGCGTACCTAGGCGGCGCAGGCGTTATCGGGAATTGAGACAACCCGAAGAGGTTCGCCATAATTTTCTTACGTATATCAACAAAGAGATGCGTAATAAGCTTTGCTCAGGCGTCCCGTCTCTCGGTTTCGTGTTGGACAGCACGAATACGCTGGATCAGGTGCCCTAGCCGATCAAAAGTCTGATTTGATGAAATCCTTCGAAGACAGACTATTCAGCCCGAACAACAACAACAAACTCCGCAGAGAGCTGGGAGAAATGCGGGGTCCAGGTAAAACGACCCAAGGAGATAACCGACGGCCTGCCTCCGGAAAGCTGCTGGTTATATAGAGTGATTGAAACCAGTTAGAGCCGGGGTGAGGAATTCTCCTCCTTCCCCACCTTTAGCCCTTTCCACACCCAACGCCCTCCATTACATAAAGCATTCTTGACATCCAGCGGATACATAGGCAATTTTATAGCGGCAGCAACAGCAATAAGGGTTCGAACTGCACTTTGCTACTGGTGCTAAGGTTTCCTCATAATAAAGCCCATACTCTTGAGTGAGTGTACCCCTGAGCCACCAACCTGGCTTTGTATCTATCAATGGACCCATCTGCTTTGGTTTTGACTTTGAAAACCCATCGACATCCTTTGCTTCCCTTCAGGAAGAGGAACGAAGGGACTCGCCCTATAGAATGAATAAGGAGAGGAAGCGATAACTAAGGTTGTCTATAGGAAGTAGTGTTTCGGCTAGCACTTCGGGAGTCCCAGCTTTTTGATCGAAAGCCTCATCCCTTATATCTTTAATGCACGGGTCCTTTCGATTGAGTGCAAGATGGTAGCGATCATTTCTACCGCTTCACAGGCTCAGGCAAAGAACGGCGCCAATCCAATAGTAAGGCACCAGGCTCACAAGAGTCGGGGACAGAGCGAGGGAGGTCCTCTTTAAAATATAGGAAATTGAAGGCTAGAATATAAACTTCTTTACTAGCTTCTAGTTCTTGTCTTTTAGGAGGTTCTTCACTTCAAGACGTGCTCCTTTGAATCCTACACCGACTTCTAAGTTCTTCCATAACCTTATGCTCTTGCTTTGTGACCAGCTGCTGACTGAGAAGCGGACTTGATTGATCAGAGAGAGTTTCCGGGTAAGAGCCGCTTCTTTCTTGCGGTGGGACGCTTGCGCTTGCGTAACCCATTTTCATTTCCAGGCTATTCAACTCATCTTATGCGCTTTTGAAGGAACTCCAGTCAAAGACAGAGAAGAAGCTAGTGACGAGTGCTGCTATTGCTTATGGGGTTTCTCTTCTTATTCAAAGAGTCCCGATGCCGATTTCGACTTCTAAGACGAGTAGGAGCTCGCGTCGGAAAAGTCATTAGTCGTCTAAGTAGGGCTGGCATGTCTCTCTTTCCTCACTTTTGAACTAAAGAAAGTTCGTACAAAGGTCCATGATCCATGGTCTTTGGTCCCCTCAGCTTTGGTCGGCTAAGCGGGGTTCCGATCTCTGGAAACTGTTCTCAACCCGTCTCTCTTCTAGAGCCTTCACCTTCTGCAGTTTCTGAATCTGTTGATGTTGATGAACGAAGGGTTTTTGGTCTATTGTATCGTCCGCTCGCAGTTTTCGGTTTATTCACTGATCTGAAACTGAGCACTTGCCTTGGACTGGTGGGGCTAGCATGTGCTTCCTCGGTGCGGAGAGCATCAGATTCACTCGAACGCTTCTACTTCCTTCTCTAAGCCTGCACCCACCACCCCTTTTCCATCCCCATTATTTAGATTGTTATGACTGCGGCGTGCCGGCAACGACTACAACCAATAGTCAACCGGCTGCGCCACTACAAGTACACCCGAATGCGAAGAGGCGGCATCCGCTAGCTGTTAGAATGGGCGTACATGGATTACAGGAGCAACAGTACAGGCGCTCTTGGACAAGTCAAATTTCGAAGCCGCTTCATTGTCTAAAAACTTTCAGCGGGAGCAGCAGCAGCGCTTGAAAGAGAGAGGTAAAATCAAACTGAAACTTCCCGTATTCTAAATAAAGAGCAAACAATCTCCATCTCCATTTCATTTTCCCTCAATTATCAGCCCAGAAAGAGTAGTAGGCCTAGGCTTAACATACGCGCTAAGACAAATCCCCTCCCTCATCAATCTATAGCAAGCAGAAGACCAAGCAATGCTTCCTATGATGATCCTCATCGTCATTCCATAAAAGTCTTACAAAAAGATTTGAAAGTTGCTGCAAAGTGCCCTGGGGTGGGAATTGGGACCCCTGAGAATATATGATAGGTATAGACGAGAGGACATGCTTTCTAAGACTTAGACGAGCCCCAAGATGGATGCTTTTTATTGCCAGCTTTAAGTCCGAACTTTTAAAATCTGAACCTTCTCCCCCTTACTCACCTCTTAATCTATAAAAAAGCCCTTTCCCTTTCTCTAATAATAAGGTAAGCTTGTTTGCCTGACCAGAAAGACAGCAAATTTACCTTTAGGTGCTTCGCCGTCTAGCTAGCTGGCTCAAAGGGAGAGGCCCGCGAAAGCTTAGTAAGCTCAACCAATAGAAAGAGGAAAGCAGGAGAGAGAAGAACCTGTGCTTGATGGGCTCGAACGAAAGCCTTAACAACCGGTAACCCGGAACTCATTATTTTGCTTGCATCCTGCGAAGGCATCACCGATCTTTAAGCTCCCAGCTCCGGCTCAACGGGGTCTGTCTGCAGGCGGCTCGAAGACAAGAAATGGAAGAGAAGACCATCGCTGGACGCAATCAATGTTGTCCTAAAAATGGATCCTCTTGAAAAATGTCAAGTTGAGAACGACTCACTTTTTGTATAAGGGGCTGGAAAACTAGTCAACAGTTAAGCGCAGAAGAATGGTAAGGCGTACTGAGTTCTTGATTTCTCATTTTTGTTTTTGAGATGCCTTTCCTCTCCTTTCAGTCGAGCGCCTGCGATGAAAGCTTCATACTCGGTCACATTGTTTGTGGTAGGAAATGCCAACTGAGTTGCTTTGGGTATTGCACTCCTTCTGGTGATAACAACACCGATTCCATTTCCTTCCTCATTGAGCGCTCCATCCAATTTCTTTGTCCAAACGGGAGTTCCATACTCTATGTCTGCGTAGAAAATCTCTAAATCAGGAAAATCCGTCTTTACAGGCTAATTAGATGGCAAGGGGAGATGCGCAAGATGATCCGCTATGGCTTGCCCCTTTCTTGCTTTCTGCGTGACATAGGTTATGTCAAACTCCGACAACAGCATCTGCCAACGAGCTACTCTCCCGGATACGACAGGTTTCTCGAACAGGTAGGGGATCCATTCGTGCCAACAATCTGACGGAATGGTCTAGGAAATAGTGTCTTAATTTCTGCGATGCCCATACCAATGCTAAACAAGTCTTATCCATGTGAGTTGTATTTTCTTTCATATTCGACCAGTGACTTGCTGATATAGTCTATTGCCCTCTATTTTTTCCTGTAGCGTCGTACTGGGCCAAAACAAAACCACTCCGATAGCGTTGTCTGTTGCGGAGAGATAGAGTAGAAGTGGTCGACCTGGTGGGACCAATACAGGTGGATTGAGCAAGTACTTCATTCCGTCAAATGCAGCTTGGCATTCATCATCCCAGACATATTCTGCCCCTCCTTTCAAGAGTTTGTAGAAAGGTTCACACCGGTTGGAATGTTTAGATATGAACCGCCGTATGAATTGCAACCGTCCGATGAGGCCTCTCAATTCTTTGATGTATTTATTTGTATAAATACCCTTACTTTGACTGGATCTATTTCAATCCCTCTCTTACTAACGATGAAACCAAGTCACTTCCCCGACGAAAGACCAAACACACACTTCTTTGGGTTCATCTTCAACTGAGATTTTCTTGATCTTTCAAGAACCCCTTGTAGAGCTTCCGGATGTCCTTCTTGTGTCTTGGATTTGACAAGTGTCGACGTACACCTCCACATTTATTATATATAATACATGCATCATATCGTGAAAGATTACAGTCATAGCCCTTATGAGTTGTTGCCCCAGTTTGAGACCGAAAGGCTTTACTACTACATAGTCTGTCCCCAAGGTGTTGTGAATGACGTCTTCTCCTGATCTTCTTCCGCAAGCTTGATCTGGTTGTAGCCAGAGAAACCATCCATAATGGAGAGCATCTCATGACCTGCAGTGTTGTCAACCAGAAGGTCCATGTGTGGTAAGGGAAA